CAGATAGAAGCTCCCCTTGCGGAGAATGGAGAAAGTGACGGATTTCTGCGTACCTATGATGGATAGATAGCGGGTGAAATCCGTCATCCACCAATGCTGCTTCTATTGAGCGCTCTACTATGACTTGATTCGAGATGATCGAGCTCAGACGTCTCAACCCATCATCCCCCCCGACATTGAGAATCCCATACCGGGAATAGAGTATGTCGCTCCGCACTTCATCCGAAAGGAGCGGTTGCTCCAATTGGGGAATCACGGGGGGGGCTGGTTGTAAGGGCACCTGTTGTGCTTGGATAGCTTCTTCAGGTCGTTCAACAGCAGGAGGTGTTGGAGGCCGGTCTAAACCTCCTGCTGCATCAGCATGGGTTAAGCCCGGGCCCGACACCAGCAAAAGAAGAAAAATGAAGGGAACGGCAACCTCCCCCCCAAGAAGCCGACTAAAGAGGAAGCGGAACGATCTCAAAAGGAGCATGGATTGGAATCTTTCGACTAATTGCTGACACTTCCCCCCAAGAAGCAGACAGAGACCGGTGAATAAGCCAATACAAAGCAATATACTACCCATTTTTACCCAAATAGGATTTACTTTATGTTTTTCTGCACCATATTTTGATCTGCCTCTTCTTCGATCCGGAATTCCCAGCAAATCCTTGACTCCTCGAATACAATGGGATTTCACACCTGGCAAATCTTTCACTCTACCTCCTCTTATTAACACCATAGAATGCTCCTGCGAATTATGACCTTCGCCCGGAATGTGAGCAAATATATCATGTCGATTGCTCAACCGTACTTTGGCTATCTTACGTGGAGCTGAATTAGGTTTTTTCGGTGTTCTCGTTGAAACACGCGGGCATACTCCTTGCTTCTGGGGACATTGATCCGAAGCTCTAGTACGGTCCGTGCGCCGTTTTTCTTTTCTACCATTACGAATCAATTGATTTAATGTAGGCATCGCTCTTTCCTTTGTCCTTCCTCCCTATTTTTGCCCTATCACTAGTGATTACTCCCGATCCGAAGCACCCCTTTTCCATTCATAGAGAGATCCAATCGTCAAAATCAATAAAAAGGCCATCATAGACCAAGATCCAAACGGATCAATCTTGTTGGGAGGTACTGCCCAAGGAAAGGAAAAGGTTACTTCCGGATCAGGAATAATAAATAAAATTGAAACAAGATAAAATCTTATATCAAAACGACTTCTGGCATCACCGAAAGGATCGAAACCACATTCGTAGGCCGACAATTTTTCTGGATAGGTCGAACTATTGGAAGAAAAGGGAAAAGGAAGACCGAGTGGGATCAAAGAAACTAGCAGACTGATCACTAAATAGATACAAATAGGTGCAAATTCTGACATTACCACAACCCACTTGGTTCTTTCGTTTCGCTCCTTTCCTTTCTCGCGGAGCGGCATACCGGAAAAAAAAATAAAGAAGAAAGAAAAGTCTCATCCCGTGCTTTCGGGCTTAGTTCAAATAGGATTCGTTCAAAGAGAACCCTTCCACGACAACAACGATCACTCACTGAACACTCTCTATATCTGGTTTTTCGCAAAGGGTCGTCTTTCCGGCTTAGCTACGATCTTGATGGATTAGCCCTCAGGGGTTCAACTAGTTAGGCCAGCCGGGAAGACTCTCGAATCAAAGATCAACGAGCCAATCTCCTTCTTCATCTACGCTAATCGATTGAGTTGATTGATTAGCCTGAACAGGAGATCATGTCTTATCTTAGTGATAAAAGCCGTTATGCTTGATGAGGATTTCTCCCCTGGTGGTTCTAACCTGATATCTATCATTGAGTCGGGATCAGAGTTCACCCGCTTGCCCTAAGGCTGAATGCCCGAGTAAGGCAAGCAAAAGGAGTGCAGAGAAAAGGAGACTTGGTGAAACTCTCTTCCATGTCTCTTTCTCTTATAAAAGATATTGTAAGAGCACGGGAAGTGTCAAAGCTGTCTGTCTGACTTCAACAAACAAACTGACAACAGCATTGAATGGCGGAAGACAGCAATCCAGCAAGGAGAGAACCCGCCCTTACTTCAATGGAAGTCGGGGAGGGGGAGTGGAGAGAAAGAGATCACATTCTATCCTAGGGCTAGGGAGAGACAGATTCCAGCCTTCTTCCCGCAACAAACAATCGAGCAGAAGGTCTGGCTGTGCGCGAAGAAGGACTTCGGCCATTAGTTAAACTGCTTTCACGAGTTGTTGAGGTTAATTCAATCGAACATAAGCTTCGGAGCTTAGAGCACGCCAAGCACAAGCTACTTCCTTTCCACTTCCTACGAGATTTGAAAGAGAGGTCTTTGTCCCAACCTTTCTTGTCTTCAAGCAGTGTCTGTTTACGGCCGATTTCAGGGGAAGGAGAAGCCTCAGCGTACCAAACGGATTCATTAGGTTCAGGGGCTGAAAGGGACGGATTCCCCATTGGGTTCAGGGACGAGTACGGAAAGTCAGAGTCCAAGTCCCAAAGAACGAGTTCAGCCACTTCCTTCGCTATTGATGGGACATCTAGGTCAGCCGCATCTGCTGTTGAAGCAGTTGACGGCCGGGCCAAGGCCAACAAGAGCCATGTTTGCATTTGATGAGCCTGACTAGTAGCAGCAACCAGGTTATGTCTGTGCTGTGACTTTATATGAACCGTGTCAGAATGAGCATCAAATCAACCAAAAGTTCTCAGCTTCTTTCTTAAGTGCTTCAGTTCGACGTGATCTATCGCAGACAGTTTTGAATCAGACTCTTCCCCTACTTTCCACGCATCATGAGCGGATTCCCCTTTCTCCCTCTGCAACTCCAGCCAATTAGTCATCTTTTTCTTAGAATGTGCTAATGGTTGGGGGTCCGCCCAAGCTTTCTCGATCAATAGAGCTGTAAAATTTCCCCTCTCCCCGATCCATGCTGTCTTTCGAATCCCTTCATCCGACCCCGTAGTGAGGAGTCCGCATTTCAGAACCTGCAGCTATCTCCAAACCAAGCCCTCGAAAGAATCTAGTGGTTACAGAATCCTCCAGCGGGGAAGGTAAAATTGACTTGCCCTACTGATTTAAGGGTTGTGGAATCCCGCACTTAGAATCGATGATTTCGCGCACCCACCCAGGCACTGGAGAAGGCTTATGATTTGGAAGGATCACCTAAACCTATAGTAGAAAATTCTTTATCTCTCCCTCACCCACAGCAATGGTTATCCCCGTTATCACCTGAATCCTACTTATTCCATGGAAAATTGGAAATGTAGAATTCGGAAGGCGGGGTAAACGGAATGAAGTACATAGAGCCTCATGATAGTCCTTATCCGTGTGTACCGATCCCACCTTCACAGCACAAAATCCCCTTTTCCTCTGGGGTACAGTAAGATTCGAGCAAGATGGAACCGAAATCCTTTGTATTGGCTTTGGGCCATAAATGCGGTAGAGAAGGGTTGCGCCCGAACCTTCAGCATGCGCAAACCTGTTTGCACGCCTCTTGCGGAACGAGATCAAACTGAAACTATTAATGCGGATGGAAATGGCATGGAAGCGAACGAACTAGGAAAGCAGCATGGAAAGCGAGGCTCGTAGCACCCCCGCGGAGCGGTAAGGGACGGGACTCTTATCCCCCGACTAAGGTGCTTCCATTCCCTACGTATGCCGCTACATGCCTTCGCCGCATCCTCTCATGCCCGGTCCAGAACGTCACATCTTACCATGATTGGTGGTGGGACGCGGTTTCTCATGATAACAGGGGTTAAGCTGTCCACTCGGGGTGGAAGGTGCGTGCTGCTGCTGAAACTTCTTAAGGATATGCTGCTTCCACCCGACCAATCGGTCCTGGCCCAGATGCTAATTAAAAAGTGTTCACACGCCAACTGGGTGGTAAGCTGCAGGATCTGGATCAACTGGCACGGTATATTATGCATCCGGGGTGGTATCCGCTCGAACTACTGATGGAATTAGGTCAATCGGTGAACCTCAAACCGGCTTCCAAGGATTGAGATAGGCAGAGTTCCCTCACCCTAGCAGCGGAATTGAATCAGAAGCATCGAATGCAAGCTGTGAGGAATAAGAATTATCTTAGCAGACAAGAATGAAATTCAATTAGTCCCGCAGGAATAGAAGAGGACAAGGCCTATAGCCTATCTATATAAGAGAAAATGGCAAGACATTGGAAGATTGACATGAGAAGCCGAAGCAGAAAGCCCACATACATGTACCAGGGTTTGGCAAAGCTAGTGCCTTAAGCAGGAAGGAAGTTGAATTTGGTGTGCTGAACAAGTGTACCCAGGTAAGCGGTTTACCCGCTACGCCATACTCGGTGATGACATAGTTATCACGGATACGAACGTAGCTCTGGTTTATGAGCAAGCTAGAGGTCAGTATATCTAAACAGAAGTCGCTGATCTCTGATTCTGGATGCTTTGTATTTGGAGTTTGCTAAACGTTTTCGTGTGAGAGATTTGTCGAAAGACATCTCTCCCGTATCTCTTAAAGGAGTTATGAACTCGTACCACCCGTACGGTCTTTATGCCGTATGTCATAAATATCCTGTTAAAAGATTTGCAACCGCATCTAAAGATGAAAATCTTGTCCGGTTTGGTCACCTGTGGCGATGCTACGATTTAATAGGTTCATTAGGTTGGAGGCCGCCTATACTTCCAGCTGATAACACAACCTTTCCAGGTTGGTTGCTTGGTGGCGGAGATGGCAAGGCTTTCTTAGTTCAGTCTTTTGGCCTGACACAGCCAAGGGCTGGTAGAGGAGTTGTGTACCACGAATCTACACTAACCATCCATCATAAGAGAAGCAAGGTCCACAGAAGGTTGGGAAGGATGTATGTGAGGCCAACTACTTCCTATACATCAGAGACGAGTGCGGCTTTCCAATATGATGAGAAGGAAGTCCGACTGGTACCAAAAAAAAGCAATTGTGAATGGAGACCTATTCTTTGGCCTGTTTTCCTGCGCGTTAGAAAGCAATTTTCATATCATAAAAGAAAGAAAGAGCTACTCGCCACAGAGTAGGCCTACTAAGATAAGAGCAGATTATGTACCCAAAAGAATAAATAGGATGAAGGCTAAGCCGGAGAGCTTGGCCTGATCTTACCTTACTCGATAAGGCGATGGATCTCGAGATTTACGATGCTATTATGCCCATTCCTCCAATGGTTCATTCACGGCCAACTCAGCCTACTGGTGTCAAACTCCAAAACAAAAGTTGGCACTTCATTTTATTCTATTCTGGTTGGAATCAAATCTGGAAGCTCCAAGGTACGAGCAAGGTCAAGTCTTTCCTGTGGCTTGTGCTTCATAATAGGGTTGTAACGATCAAACTTCGAATGGAGAGATTTGATTCAAATTACATCCTTGTGCTCAGGACCAGGTCAAGCTTCATTCTCTCTCGGGGGCACATTTTTAGCATGAAGCATACTTCTGCACGTCTCTGCCAGATGCCGATTTTTCCTTCATGAAATAAGCCCAGACGTATCTAGAATAATCATCGATGAAGGTAATCATGTAGCGATACCCACTTACCGATGTTTGCTTTACTGGTCCAAATACGTCTGAGTGAACTAACTGAAGCGGCACTCTTGATTGAAACTTTGAATCATCATAAGGAAGTTGATGTGCCTGTACGTACTGACAGCCAGCGCACACGATGCCATCTCGTACTTCCAGTTGAGGGAGACCTTTTAATAAGGACTTGCTCATCATCACCTTGAGCTTTCCATAACTTACGTGTCCCAATCGTGCATGCCACAAATCAGCAGTTTCGTTCTTCCTCGCCTTATCTACGTACGCTGCTTCTGCTGACATTACATATACAGATTCGAGCCGTCGACCCGGTGCCCCAATTGCTTTCAACTTTCTTTCAACCTTGACGTCGTTTGGCCCGAATACTACGTAATTCCCTGAAGCAGCAAGCTGAGATACAGATAGTTGGTTCTTCTTCATCCCAGGTACATGATATACGTTGTGCAGCTGTACTATGGATTGAGGATTTCCGGAATCGTGTGTTTAGCACGAGTGGAAAAGACCTTGTTTGAAAATAAATCCAGTGACCCGATCGAAAAGGTCATTGGGAGAACGATTAGCTAATCCGTTTGAATCGCTGTTAGCTAACTGTTTTGGATAAATTTGTTCTTAGCAGCAAAAATCTTATTTTTCTCTAAAGGTAGTGAGTGGACACTTAGTCTAGTCTGCCAATCGCTGTTCTTCCCTTTACCCAACCTCCGTCCTTTATTCAAAATCTTTAGGATAAAACCTACCCGATGATTCATAGTATTTCTGGCAAAGCCCTCTTTTGTCGGGCGCACGAGACCCTCTAGAAGCGGATTCTGTTCCATGAGATACGTCCTTTCGAATCCTACTCGGAATATGAACACACTGGTTCCAACGAATCAAGTTGCACCCAGATTCAATCTTCTCAACTACGAGCGAAGTGCTGCAAACAAAGCAGCAGAGCAGCGCGCTAAGATAGGGGTCCAGAGTGGGCCATCCAATCATTTGCACCTATGCCCAGTAGGGGGACTACCTCGGGTTTGTTTTCTTCTATTCAACGAAGATAGGTTGACACTACCAGGTCCAATTCAACACAAAAACGACTTCGTAGCTTGAAACAACCCTCCTCCTAACTTCTTTCTAGCATACCGAGGAAAGAGAATCCCTGGAGTCGTTTATCTACGTTTGAGCAAGTTGGTTGGAAAAAAGATGACTTCCGATCTAATCTCACTTTTTTAATGTATGTTGATATGGAGCTTTCTAAGCCTTTTACACCTAGCCCAGCCTCCCTATTTCAAGCTCAGGAGAGAGAGCCCGAGGGAGAAGCTGTTGTCTCTTTTGTTGAAAAGACTGTTCACTCAGGGGTAGCGGTGAATAGGAACTCTACTTTCTTCTCGAATGGGTATAGTAAGTGTGCCACGAGTGCTCCGCTTCTGCTTCTCTCTAATAACGAAAAAATAACTCTTTCAGAAAGCAAAGCTCAGTCTAAGCTATCTAAGCTAGAACTTAAGGCCGACCTCTTTTCCGGGGATACCCCACTTCCCGGTCTAGCTTCACTAACTGTATTCACAGCTTTCCATATCTCGGAACCAGATCTACTTTCTCATCGGCATTCTCTAAATGAATTACGTTATGGTCTTGAACTCTCGATATATCATATGTAATGACAGATCGAGGTAAGCTTGTCTTTTACGTCATATGCTTTCCTCTTTTGTTACTCTGATCTCTGAGAGTGGCTTTTGCCTAAGCTTTCTTGAAGGGCGAAGGGCTCGGGAGCTAGGTTAAGACCCTTTTTAGACCCTTAGTACAATACCCTTTTTTCTCTTTTTCCTTTGTTGGACATTCAGCCTTCGGGCAAACGGCTTGGGGCTCTTCTTCTCTCTTTCATTAACGAGGCTCGTACATACACAGATTTAGGTAGTGAATCTCCTTCCGAGCTCACATTCGTGTTCTAGAAATATATTAATAAACAGTATTATATCCTGATGCGAGTCAAGAACCTTGCGCACGGAGCTCAATTACGATATGCTATTTTTGGACTCTATTCTATTATTCTTATATATATGCTATATGCTCAATCTTCCTTATGTGTCAAGATTGTACCAGATTCGTTTCCTCTCCGTCCACGCTCAGTAAGACCTCTTATTGGGTCTGTGCTCATAGATTATTTGAGGAAGGAGATGTTCCCTAAGGAACTCAAGGTGCTTCCTAGTGAAGTTCTTAAGGGAAGCACTGAAGATGTTCTTGAAAGAACTCTTCTTCGATCATGGGTCAGACAATGGCTCACCTACTGTCGATGGTACTACGTGATTGCATGGAGTCCGACGGTTACCATCCAAGACCAAGACTTCTTCGATGCTCCAGTCGTTAATCGCGATTGGCGAGTCACTTCAGTTGATCCTGAGCTAGTCCGTTTTGGACTGCTGTGGAAACTGTATGATCTCATAGCAGAGAAAGGTCTAGATTTCAGAGTGCCTATTATGGAATCTAAGCCAGGCAACTGGCTATTGGGCGGCACTTCTGGCACGAGCTTCTTGGTCCAGCCTCTTGGTCTAGATTGCCTTTGTGTTCAGTCTCTCATTCGTTCTTTTATTCTCTTCCAACCCTTTCTTTGAACCTTGTTTTTGGATTGAACTTAAAGCCATGAACTGGATAATACAATACAGAAAAGAAAGAAAAGAGGATTAATCGAATTCTCCACTGAGGTGAGCAGTAGAAGTGTTCGGGTACATAAAAAGGGGAAGGATGATTCTTATTATTTAAAGAAAAGTTTATACGTGATCTTTAAATTGGATCTGTCCTTACTACCGATCAAATTGAACTTACCTACGGTCTGTCCGCCTCTAAATTGGGCTAGAAATTGCCCCCCGGATAAATCCCCTAGAACACTGTCCGATCTCACAGGAGGGTACTTAAGTGGACTAACTGGTGAGATCTATGATCGTTATCGTCTCATTAGTAGTCAAAATCATAATCATTTTTATATAGACATTAGCACAGAGAATGGTAATGATTGTGATAAGCTCTTTTCAGTTATGAACAAACTTCAGGGTCAAGCCTTTAGGATCAACAGTTCTTTTTTTAAGATATATAAATGAGAATGTGTTATCATTAGTAAATGCAGGGTTACTTCTGCCAAATTTTCTTACTAGATTAAAGATGAATAAAATCTCAAGTAAACTTAGATACTTTTACTCTCAACAGATAATGGATTTTCAAAAAAAAAACATTACTATGCCGATCTCCTCAAAATATTGTGTAAAATGAAAAAACGTGCTCGTCATGAGAAAATGGTTATCCAGCTTGCCATTCAGAGGGGTTTCTCCTGCCCCGTGCATTCACAAATATAGCGACTAAGAGTCCCCCTCATTCTGTCCACCGTGATATAGCCTGAAAGTAGTAGAACCTGAAAAACCCCGGTTACATGTTCGATCAAGGAAGTCGAAAAGAAATTGATGGAAATCTCATAAGAGAAGAAAGCTGTTAACGTAGGTCGGATCAACGCGGCGATAAATGCTATCCGACTTGAATGATCGAATCGATTCCACTTTTGACTTTTTCGAGATTGGCTTGGTGTTCAGTGTACGGAGGTTCAAGTACAAGATCGAAAAGAATGCATTGCATGAAGAGATGCCCAAGAAAAAAAGGAAGGAGGGGAAGAATCAACACGAAAGAACATCAAATCGTAAGTTTATGAAAAAGCGTGACGTGACGAGAATTTGGAATTCGAGATGTTTGACCTATGGGAAGCGGTGCAGCCTTTTTTAGAAGGGTGTAACGAGCTGCAAAACTATGCAAGCTCGGAAGCCCAGCCTCCAGCTCAAGTTGAACCAGCGGAGGGCACGTCAAGCTCTAACCCGGGGAATCCCGTTGTACCCCTTATTGATCAAGGTGTACACGGCGAAGTTAAACAAGATGCTCTTTGGGATGCAGTAGACGCTGAGGAAAGGAGGAAGGAGGAAGAACTACGTAACTCCAAGGAATGGAAGGAAAGTGAACATCACCTACTCAAGGTGGAAGACATGAAAAAAACCATAGGCCAACGAGCGAAGGAAATCGCTCAGGTCAGGGGATTAACCCCAGGACGCTGCGAGGCGGTAGAAGATGCGGCAAAATACATTGCCGAGGATGTTGAGGATATAGCGGAAAGTAAACAACTACACTTCCTAATAAGCTTAATGCGAGACCTTAATAATCCCAACAGCGAGTCGTGGGAGCGCATCGAAGAGGAGGTGAAAAGATGGCGCTCATGGGAGAATTAAGGTCGACCAACAAACAGAAAAGCAGTAGTAACCGTTAACTTGGGTCCGAGCTTTGGGATGAATTTGTTCTTTCCTTTGGATGTTAGTGCGGGGGTTGTAGTCTTTATTTGAGCGGGGGTATCCTCAAATAAGAACGAGGCCCGTCCCAAAAATGGGGCGGGGAAGGAGAAGTGGGCATGTGGGTCTCCTTCACTTGACTATTTAGGTTAGTTTTTCCCACTACGAACGAAAGACCAAGGCTAATTTATTAGATAGATGAAGCGGAAGAA